GGAAAAATGCCATTGCCAAAAAGTGACAAGATAACATTTCCATTTATTCATAAAAAGAGACGTCCCTTTTGAAGCCAGAATGCATTTTCTTTGATATCTAACATAATGCATGCAAGGTTCTTGGACCAACCAAAGGTTCACCTGACAATCCGTAACCTTAAGAAGGACGCTCCCCAGACATTCTATTTTTCCATAGAAATAGATTCGTTCAAGAAGAACTCTAAAAGATGTTGATTGTAAATGAGAAGATTGGTTACGTAAAAATACGAAAATGGATTCGTATTCACATACATAAGAATTATATAAGAATAAAAAGAATCTTTGATTTCGTTTTAAACCGGCTTTCTTTGGAGTACTAAGACTCCAATACTCGTTGAGAAAGAATCGTAAGAAATGCAAAGAAGGGGCATCTTTTACCCAATAGCGAAGGGTTTGCACCAAGATTTCTACATGGACAGGGTAAGGGATTAGGATATCTAACACAAAATCGAAATGTGAAAAATTGTCTTCTAAAAAGGGAAATATTGAATGAATGGATCGTAAATTCTGAGATTTGACTATCTTTTGCCTTTTCCCTTCTAGAGAAGATATTAATCGTAGAGAAAATGGAATTTCCACAATAAATGAAAACCCCTCTGATAGGATTTGAGAATACAAATCCTTGTTGCGGCCCCAAAATGGATTTTTCTTCAAATCATTCGTAGAAATCAGAAAGTGGTTCTGTTTATACATTCGAGTAATTAACCGTTTCACAATCAGTAAACTGGATTTATTCTCAGAATCCCGATTTTCTGACAAAAAGGATCGACTCAAACTACGATCATGAGCAAATGCATAAATATACTCCTGAAAAATAAGTGGATATAGAAAGTCCTGTTGTCGAGATCTCTCTAACTGTAAATCTCTTTGGATTTCCTCCATTTTGAAATTCGATTGGAATCAAAGGTAGTTTAGGGGGTTATCAAATGCTACATAGTACGATACAGTCAAAACGGGGTATTCTTTTCTACTAAGAAAAAATACCTCGAACTTATCAACAGATTCTCTGCCCTTTCTTTTTTCCATTTCATTTAGTCTATGTTATAGGATAAGAAGATGGTTAGAAATCTTTTATTTTTTAAACCTAATCGCTCTTTTGATTTCGGAAAAATTCGTTATCAATATACTGCTTCTTTTACACACCTCCATTCCATAATATAGAATGCCAATAGTTAGGATTCAGTAAAAAAAGATAGAATCCACTCGTGGGAGAAGAAACTCTTCCCGTATCAGGCACTAATCTACTTTTAACGTCTAATTAGATCGGGAAATTATTCCAATTAAGAACAAAAGCTGGTTGCTTTTTCTTTCTAAAAAAAAATTGAAGCCCTGGGGCCATATCCATTTATTCATTCGACCCAACTTTCTTTTGTTCCATTCCAAGAATTTCAACAGGGTTTTCTACCGATCCTATAAAAATGAAATACGCTTGGAACTTTCCATTGATACGACATGCTATTTTTTCCATCCATTCCCTTTCAGGATCAGTCGCGGTCTTCCAAACTTTTCCAATGGTATGGACGAATTCCTCGCTTCATCTATATGTGTAAAAGATTCTAGCCGCACTTAAAAGCCGAGTACTCTACCGTTGAGTTAGCAACCCGAATAAAAGCGAAATGAAAAAAAATGTAGTTTTCAACTCAGGGATATTATAGATACACTATAAAAATCAATCAAGTTGAATTGAAACAAAGAGAAAGGAGATGAACTAATCAAATCATTCAACAAATAAAAAAAACAGATCATTTGAATTTGGTAAAAAAACCTATGGGACGGAAATAAATGGACCCCTTCTCACTTATCAAGATGAATTATATTTTTTCGATACACTGTTGTCAATATAAAAAAAATGGTGAAAAAAGAATAAACTGGAATAAAGAAAAAGAAATTGCATTTTATTTGAAATAAAACGAATTTAACAATCCAATAATATTCAACCTCTATTAGCACTACATATCTAATCTACATATTGTATAGATAGATAAAAAAAAATCTAAATGGAAGAAAAAAATTGTTGCATAATAGATGGATTTCATCAATCTAAGTGGAATAAGTAAAGTAGATTTATTTCGGTTAGTGGAGTTCTAATGAAAACCGCACAATTGAAGGAAATGTCCCGATTTTTTTATTTATCGTATCAAATTTTTTCGTTCTAGACCGTCAGATTCGATGGAAGCAATGATAAATAGATACGAATAAAACAAGGGGGGTCAAAAAAACAAGTATAGAAAAACTATAGAAAATTCTATACAAGTTGGTACCCCCCTTGGTATTACTTTAATTTAATTTCGTTTGATTGGACGGAAGTTCCTTAAAAACTTCCGCTTTCTTTAAAAGATTATGAACAGTTACTGTGGGTTGAGCCCCTATTTCGAGGAAATATAGAATAGCAGGAACATTTAAATAAGTTTGGTTCTTTATTGGATCATAAAACCCCAGTGTTCTAAGGTCTTTTCCTTCTCTGCGAGATCGAACATCAATTGCAACAATTCGATAGACGGCTTATTGGGATAGATATAGATGAACAGGACCCCCCCTAGAACCGTATAAGAAGTTTTCTCTTCGTACGGCTCGAGAAAAAATGATTGAATTCAAAGTTTTGTCTATGTATATATACAATTCGAATATTCTAATAAATCAATGACAAAAGAGCCTATAACATAGACTATACTATGATTTCAGTCTTTTTTATTTGCAGGAAGAAAATAAAAAAGAAACCATTCGTACTCATAACTCAAGTTAGATAATTTTCAAAGAAAATCTTTAGTCAATTTCATTTATTGAGCGGTCTTTACCCCGCTTTCTTTGTCTCGTTTAAAATTCGATTTAGATTCTTGAGTTTGATCCAATTCTTGAGACTAACGAGACAATTCAAACGGCATTTCCTTGTTTTTGGATCCTTATTTTTTGATTTTAAATCATTGGGTTTAGACATGACTTCGGTGCTTCTTTTCTTAATGCTTTCAAAATGGCAGCAACATACCCCTTGTTGATTAAAGAATCATACGGACAGTTGATTCCCCGTGATACACTTTGAATCCAAAAAGTTTGATCAATTGCAACAAGTTTTTTTTTGAATTGCAAACTTGTTTGAATTGGATCCTTCATATTTGGATATATTATATGGAAGAAAATATATTTACGAAGTTGTTCGGATTGATTGGCATTAACCCTAGATTCTTGACCTCGAAAAAGAACTGAATCCTTTTCTACTCGAGCTCCATCGTGAACTATTAACAACTCCCCCAAAAGGAAGGGTTCTAATGTAAAAACAATGTCGAGACAAGAGCACCTTCATCATTTATTACTAGATAAATGGAAAATGGTGGATGAAAAAATCCACAAAGGATCATGTCCTTCAAGTCGCACGTTGCTTTCTACCACATCGTTTCAAACGAAGTTTTACCATAACATTCCTCTTATTTGGAACTGAATTGATTCAATCGTGGAATCATGAATAGTCATTGGTTGAGTTGTACATAGCCGTCGTACTCTAGATCTTATATTTTCTATGTATGTGTAACTTCTATATAGGAGATATGTGTAATATGGGTAGTGGAATTATTTTTCTGAAAAAGTCTTAGCATGACAGCAGCTTTAACATACCTAAATCTAGAATCTAAAAGAGGACTTTCTAGAATCTATAAATATAAACAAATAACGTTTTGAATCTTCATCTTCAAGTGATTGATATAGAATAGATTCCACCTTTTCTACTTTTTGAATCCTAGAAATTCCATTCTTGTGATTGAACTAAAACGACACGTACCATATAACCATAACCCTATAGATAAGAGATAAGCTAAACATTTCTTCATTTTAAATGGATTTTGGTTAACATATTTTCAATACTAATCTTTTCATAAAGTGCAAAAAAATAGGGGATAAGATAAACCACCCCCGCCCCAATCATTTCATCGATTTCCAACTCTGCATTTGAACTAAACACGAAATACCAAAAAAAATGGATATGCTCTGGGACGGAAGGATTCGAACCTCCGAATAGCGGGACCAAAACCCGTTGCCTTACCACTTGGCCACGCCCCATTTCCATTTTAAATTCACACTAAAAAACAATAGTCTTGTTATTGATTTTTTGTCAACTCCAGTTCAAAGATCTATATATCTATAGAATATACTGGTATTAGGATTTTGATACATATTATTATAGATTATAGATATTATCTATCTATAATAGAATATAATTGAATTTATTGATCATTACATAGAATTCAATTAAGATATTGTATGAAAGTATGATTCCTTCTATTCTCCTTTGAGAATTGGAGGATTTTTGATTGGGTGGATTTCAAGAAAAAGAAAGAAGGATTTTTTGTATACCTTATCGACTTTCTTCCTTTTTCCGTATCTCAAAAATTCAATCAAATTGCAATTATCTCCAAGAACAAAATGTCTGCTATGCTTAATACCGCAAGTTTGATCTGTATTAATTCTGCCCTTTATTTGAGTCCTTTTTTCTTCTTCGGCAAATTGCCTGAAGCCTATGCTTTTTTGAATCCAATCGTAGATATTATGCCAGTCATCCCTTTGTTTTTTTTGCTCTTAGCTTTTGTTTGGCAAGCTGCTGTAAGTTTTCGATGAAATCTTTAATAAAAATATCCTAGAAAATGAATGCATGATTTTTCGCGAAAAATTGCTAACAACTGCAAAAATCAGATAGTCTGAACTTTAGATTCGGATACTAAAATTATTGGATAGTCGCCAAAACTCTGGTTTACCCGTATTTCCTCATTTTAAATCCTTTATTCATTCCAGGGAAAGACCCTAACCCCATTAGGGTCTCCCACAACATCTAATTTGAATAGGAAAGTATTTTTTTAATGAAAAAAAAAAATACGATTTCTTGGTTTCAAAATAGGATATGTGGTAGAAAAATGGAAGATCTATTCTCTTTTTTTTTTCAAAAAAACTATCTTGGAGATTGTGCAATGCTTACTCTG